CATGAGTATTTCCTAGATACTAATGAGAAATCAAACGATGCCGGGTATTCCGTGCATCTATCACAAGGGGGGCTTGGGACTCGAACCCAAATCTTCCACGACCCCCCACGAATCAGCAAAAACGAAGCTACCAATCCAGTACCTACTTTACTGAGCCATTTAGTCAATGACAGATCCGCTTTGGCGTACTACCAAGTTTCACGTTGGCATGTGACACTCTCCTTCCTTGCTTTTTCATACGCTTGCTGGAGAAGGCCGGTGAAGTGCAGGAATGCTGTATGACCGAACTCGAACTCGCGGGAGTCGATCATCTACTTATATACTACGACATTTGTTTGTTGACCCAATAAGATGATAAGATCATGATAAGAAAGGTATCATCATAGATATGAAATAAATATCTATATCTCTTTAGCATGTTATGGCCTGACATCCTGATCTTTCTGAAGGTTTCATCCTTCGAATTCTGAAAGTACTGTAAGGCGAGTGGAGCGAAGGAAGAAGCTCTTACTCACTTAAGGGTAAGGCGCTAATGCCACTAGCTTGCTGGCTTGTTAGAGCAGCTAGACTGGCACTAGCTCCTAGCGTTTTTCAGCTGTATCCTGTGATCTGAAATGTGCTGTCGGAAGATAGCACGATACCCTTGCCTGGACTTTTTTTATATACCTAAGAAGCTGTGACATCTGAAGAATGTCCGATTTCATATGTTTGAACCATCTCCGTTGAGGAAATAATCTTGGACCCGGAATAAGAACTATTTAAATCAGAACTTGCCTGAATAAAAGGTTCCACAACTTTAAATAACTCTTCCATAGGAAACTAATCCAAATTTTTCTTACAATTCGCCACACCAAGGTGAAAGGATTCGAACCTAAACAGATGCGCTGACCAGACTGCGCTACACCTTGTCTTACCCACTCACTAGCTCTTCGTCGTTCGCCTCACCTCACTGCCGATCGCCGCGCTCCTTATCTACGCTAAATGTCCGTACCTTACGTTCTTTTTCGCGAAGAGCGACCTCGACCGACCGAACCAACGCCTTATCAAACATACTTTGATTTTGTCAAGGCTCTCGCGGGCAGCCGTACATGATACCCGACAGTTTGCACCCGCCTGCGGCGAAGGCCTGGTCAATCGTATACGATCATAAAAATCGGAGTCGCTAACACCCATTTTGAGTTGCCTCGTCCTTAGAGTCAAGCTGGATCTTCATTCTACGAGAAATCTGCCTGCTGATTGTTCAAGTGGGCTGCGAGCGAAGGGAATAAACCCCGAGCGGGATCAGAGGGCACCTCCCTCCAAAAAGGAGGGGGAACTCTGAGCCCACACAGGATACATGACCGACACTGAGCACTGCAGCAGCGAGCGGGTTAGCCAAGCAGCAGCTTCTTACGGGACGACTAAGTGCGCTGAAACCAACCTGCGGTTGGATAGCGACTTCCTGTGCTAGTAGACGCTACTTTACCCCCCCTTACTGGAGGACCCGAATGAAGCCGCTTGGCAGAAAGATTAAAAAGTTGCTAGATTTTGCTCTGTCGTATTGTCTTAATTTCATTTATTAATTAATTCATTCCAAGCTTCATTCAATTATCTGTCTCGACAAGCTGAATTTTTATAGGTGTTCAGTTCACAAGCTTCACCCAAACGATTTCACTCAAATAGGTGCGTGACTCTATCAAAGGATGGAACAGAACTCCAGTTAGCTTTAGATTCTCCTAGTGGTTGATTTGTTGTCAGCATTAGGGGGTTTTTATTACCCTTGTGGCACCTCTGGTGGTTGTCGTTGATGATTTACCAGAGACTTCCACCTCTGCCAAGTTCCTCTTTCTAGGAGGATTTTATCAAAAAATGTCAGCTGGATTGGTAAGTTGCTTTTTCGTTCGATTTTCATTACTCCGAATCTTCTTAGTTCGATTCTGCCTCTGCTCCCTCACTCACAGAATCCCAACCGAATTCTGACTCCTTGCTTCCCATTCTCTTGGCTACGACACTAGTTCTATTCAGCTAACTATGATTCGGATTTTCTGCCAGACTTCAGGTTCCCTCTCCGTTCTAAAAGCAAAAAAGGCAAGTAGAATCCCAGGGTAAGACCTAAACCACTAATTCCGTCTAATCGGCTTGGCCTATCTCCAGGTATTCCCTAAAAAAAAAGAATGTCATCCAGCTCCCTCACTCTTTCTGCCATCTAGCTCAACGGTATCTGGTTCAATGTTCGCTAATGTCTTTCGTTCGATGTGGTATTTTGATGTTAGGATGAAGATTCAATCCGAAAGAACTACCTATAGCTTAAGCCCAATTATTCTAAGTCTATTTAGTCTTACGCTGATTCAAAAGCAGCTACCATTCCTCCAAGAGAAGAAATGGCACCAACATCGGTCACTGAAGGAGCTATCCTCCCCGGCAACAGAGTTGGATAGACGCCATGAAGCTTCCCCGGTCCCTAGGGAGGGCTTTCCGAGACCAATGCCTATATTCTAACTTTCCCTCTCTCTGGCAGCAGCTATTGAAATAGAAGTTGGTGAAATCTACGATCGATTTCAGCTATCTGGGGCAGTCAAAGAGGCATTCCGTCTTTACTCCGGCTTTACTATATGATGCCCTACTTTCCCGGTTTTCTGTGAATCCCCGGGAATATGGTTGGTATACTATGCCTTTTCGTTCTCATTCTGGTTCTGGCTGTTTACCTTCACTAATTCTTTTTTTTTCGATCCTCTACCGAAGTCACACCTTCCCAAGATCCATTCAAGTAGAAAAGGTGGGTATTCCCTTATTATAGCACGAAGAGGTGAGAGCATCCCTACCTCTAATGGTTTGTACTTGAACTGACCGAAAGTCCTGTTTTGCTGCTTAAGGAGGGGCCCTGACGGAGGTTTTCTATACCTCTTCTCTTCGTCCCTGGCTTTTCTTCCTTCTACCTTTGTTACTGACTTTGTTACACCGTACCTCTTCAGTCTATTGCTCCTAGGCCTATGGGTTCTAGAGTAGAGAGAATTCCTATTGACTGTCTTTCCCTCGGGGGAACTCCCTTAATCCCAGAAGTGACGGAACTATCTTATCTTCCGAAAAGAGCTGAAGTAGCCATGTTTGCAGCGCTTATGCCTGCAACGGAAAGAGCATTTGCGTATACGACATCTCATTCGGAGTGGGGATCACTCCTTTGGTTCAATGTAGGCTATCTTTCTAAAGAGTGGTTTTGATACCCTCTCGTCACTCCCTTGCTTGACAGTGAGGGAATCCTAAGTACGTCATTTCACCAAGCAGTCCTTCCTGCACTGAAAGGGGGTTAGCATCTGTACTAGCTCTGTAATCCCTTGTCGCACCTCTTCACCAATCCATGAATCTTTAACTGTAATGACTGTCTAGGGCATGGTAAAGAGCAAGTTTACTGTACTAGCAGCTCCAGAAGTCTGGCCAACACTGCGCTCCATTCAATGATGCTCTGGGAGCAGAGTCCACACACTTATCAATGCCATACAGAGGTGCTTTCATCCTCCACTCACCTTGTCGAACTTTCTATATAATAGGTTGCCGGAGGAATAAGGGGAACCTGGGCGGAGGCACGGACAAGGTGAGGCCTCACCTCAAAAAGAGCTTGTTACGCAACCGTTAAATAATAGAAACCCCAAGGGAGCCCTTGAATCATGGCCATTCCCTCGAAGGTTTCCCATACATAAACCAGGGATGAGCTCTTGTATATGGAATGCAATGGAATGAACGTGAGTGAGCTGGTTCGTGCGGTCAGATTCTCCATCTGGCGCGGAATTAGGACCTATGGCCACAGTTCCATTCATTGGGAGGCACGCAACTCTCTTTTTCGTTCGATAAGGCCTCGCAGCAGCAAAGGCATAGGCGGCTAAGGTAGACCCAGTTACAGATCGACGAGATCCAGTGGTTTATTCAGTGGCCAAGGATAAGAGGGCTACCGTGGTAGGGGTTTGGAGGAGAGGGAGGGCTGGTATGCGGCTGGACAGCATGGCACACGTGGCGAACCCAGCAATCATCCCGCAATTCGAGGAAGGACAGGTGGTTGGTCCAGAGCTGAGATGATACATGCAGGTTTCATATCTGGGCTGTTGATGCTACAGCGGAATTCTTATTTAAGGTGGGCGGTCTAGCACTCGCCCTATGCGACGTCCCCTCCCGACATCATGAGGACGCAGCGCATTCAGTGCCAGGGGTGGCAGTACTTTGGGCTTATGCTTTCAGGTCGTGGTAGGATTCATCCTCTGTGGTTTTGACTCGATTGTTTTACTAGTATGTGAATTGCATTTGGTTTTGTTGGTTATCTCTGTGGTTTTTATGGTTTCCGAATCCCGTCGGTCTCTGGGGTTTATCTCTGCGGCATTTGAGGTAGGATAATTGGATCTGTGGTTGGAATTTAGTTCCATGGAACCTGTACTATTAGACCAGTCTCAAGAATGGGTCTTTTTTTATGCAATTGGTTTCGGGACTGCCTTTATCCCGCTCTGCAAGCTATCTGCTAGTATGTAGTGTAAGTATCTCAGACTCGGCCAATTGTCCACCCAATACTGATGACTGTATCAATTTACGATACAAAGCAACGTCATGTGCCCAATCGAGCCATTCACAGGCTAAGGAGAAAAGCGCTGGCACTCAACCAAATTGACAAAGCCATATGTGATTTGTTGATTCGATGCAGTGTTATCATGTGTACCTTCCTTGTGCTCGTTACAACCTAGCTCTCTATGCAGCATAGGCAGCAGCTACGGTAAGGACATAGTCAGGTAGAATGGAAACATATGCAAATCATTCAGCTTACCTTGTGGACCCATTCATAATATGCAGATTCAGCTGCCCGAGATTCAGATCCACTTATAGGTGCGGATAGAGATCGAGTTGACCGAGTTGCTAAGCTATAGCCAGCAACTTCAGCAGTTGCATTTGATCCGGTTGAACCAGCAGTTGCAGAGTCTCTGCTAAAAGATGCTTTTGCTGTTCCCGCCCCAGCTTTGATTTTCCCTGTTCCAGGTCTAGATACAAATGCGGAGCTAGATGTTGACCAGGTCTCATAACCAGCATCATAAGAGCAAGGTGCAGATCCGGTTGCAGATTCAGTTGATCTAGCCGCATTGGTTATTATAAAATCTCCACTTAGACCTAATCAAGTAGAATCTAAAGGAGTTTATAAGGTGTCTAATGTATCTAGTATAAAAGAGTCTAAGTTGATTATAAGTCTAGTATGATATGTTATTGATTCCTCTATTGATTGCTAAGATAGTAAGTCTAATCTAGTATGAGTAAAGTAGAAGGGGAGTCTCTAAGATTGCTGAATTCCTAATGTAGGGCATATAGTCTTAATTGATACACCACTAACGAGATTGATTGAGAAGGAGTCTCAGTAGCATATTGGAGATACCCACGGCGTAGGAGCACTAGGAGTACGAGATAGAGGACGAAGGAAGAAGGTCCCACCCACCCGGGTTAATGTTGTCAATAGCAAGAATATCTCGTATATAGAGGAATAATCGTTATGAACCAGGTAAATGTATGATTTCATGAGAGGTAGGCGTACTCACCCGTGGTGCTTAGGTAAATGTAAGAGAAATGTGAGGTGATATTGTTTCGCCTTAGCTTTCGATTTCGTAATGAGCAAGTAAAATATATATATTTATATATTTATTTTCTTTATGGAAGATAGTCGGCCTACTTCTAGCTGTTCCAGCGATTATGCCCGTTCTAGCTCTACCATCCACCCCTATCATCATAATAGAAAGGGGTACTTTCGGGCTGATCTGTGATGGGTCAAGGCGACCGAGAGGACACATACCTCCTCCATATTCCTTAAATGGGCAAGACTCGGATACTGCATGCGATAAGTATAATAGTTTACTGAACGACTACTTAGATCTTGATTGATTTGGATGCAATGGAATTTTGTCAAATTACTCCAAAAAAAGCCATCCCATGAGTATACATGACCCCACTACCCGTATAAAGCGTACATCTCTGCTCAGGGAGTAGGTCAAAGCTTTTTATAAGAAAAGTAAAAAGCTGGAATACGAGAAGACAAGACCCCCTAAGAGCGTCTTGTAAACCAATTATTCGATCTGGAGATCCCAGCAAGGCTGCCGGAGACATCCCTGGCTTTAGTGATGTCTCTTGCAAAGAAGAATTCGTAGAGATTTTCCCAGAATCCCAGTCCAGCCTACCCGACTGATATAATCTAGAATCCACTCTCCGCCCTTATTAGTAGTAGGCGAATAGTGACCCTATTTGTATGCGCATTCACACGACGGGCACGTTCCAAGATCTCCCGCAACGAGAACCTAACACATGGTTTATTGATAGTAAGCTGATTAAATTAAATAAATGGATCATAGGTTGGTTGAATATGGAGTTCCGCTTAGGCTACCTGTTCTGTTCACGCGCTACTAAGCCGCACACAGGATCTTAGACGGGTTTCGTCCCCTTTCGGGAACACCTTCTTACTAGTAGGTAGGGGCTAAGCCTGATGCAAATATACCAAAAAAGAAGATATCTAGGGTCGATTCTACGAAGAGTAGATTCGCCCCTTATGTTATGGCTCGTCTCGCGCTTAGTCACTCGCGGGATTCGGATAGGGGAGCAGCAAGTCTTTTCTGAAAAAACTCGCAGTTCTCCCCCTTATCTAAAATCTAATAAAAATATATATATATATTTTTATTAGATACTAACTCTTTGGTTGGATTGGACAGGGACTTCTATAAAGATCTTTCCACTCATTCATCATACTCAAAGTCGAAGTCACGGCATGGGGGGCTCGGAAAAATAACGAGAATCAGTGTCGTGGTGGTGCTACGAGATGGCGATTTATCGTATAGAAGAATAGATCCGCGGCGGACCTATTGATTGACCATAGATGCGAACCGATCGACTGCTATCTAAGAGAAGATAAGTAGTTCTTCTATCGTTCAAGGGCGCGGGGAGAACATGTAGCGGCTTGCCTAGATCTCGTATTTCCCACGTAGTCCGTCGGTCAAACCAACGATTCTCTTCTCAAAGTAAAGTAATAGAGAGATTCTTTTTCTTTTTCTGGTATGTAGCTCCGCGAGCAAGGAGCGCATCATCGGGGCAGGGCGAAAACGAACATAGGATCATCATCATGGCCCTTTTCTTGTTTCTTTTGTTTGTGCCCGGTCCGTTGTGTGTGTGTGTTTTTAAGGCTTATCCGGGGGCTGCTGCTCTGGGGCATCCAATTCCTCTTCTTTCTTTTGCTGCTGATCTCACATCGAGAGCAGCTCCTTCTTGTTCAGGGTCATCAGATGAGAGATTTTCCTCTGATTTCCGAGAAATCGGTCAAGCGGGGGGCTACCCTCGACTCACCTCTCTATCTATAAAAACCCCTCCCCCGAGGAGAGGGCTCGTAATGATCTTCTCAAAGATCACAAGGTCCTGAAGTGGCAGGATAGGGGGGGGGGAGGGAGGATCCGTAGGTTTTTGTGAAAGGGATGCTCTTATCATGGTATTGCTGAAAAGAAAAACCGAATTCCTCTATTTGAT